GGTTCTCCAAGTACATTGAAAATTCGGCCTAAAGTTGCCTCGCCGACTGGAACACTTAGAGGAGCTCCTGTATCAATCACTTCCATTCCTCGTGTTAACCCCTCTGTAGCACTCATAGCTACAGCTCGAATTCGATTATTTCCTAATAATTGCTGTACTTCACAAGTTACATTACTTTGTTGACCAATAGTATCTCGACCCTTAATTACCAGAGCGTTGTAAATATTAGGCATCTTGCCCGGGGGAAAAGCTACATCTAGCACTGGGCCAATGATTTGAGCGATATGCCCTAGGTTCGTTTTTTCAAGTGCGGAAACTTCAGGACCAGAAGCAGTAGGATTGATTCTCATAATAATAGATTGTTTACTTATTTTCAATTTCAATGAGTGAATTTTTAAGTTCAACTAACTCATTTTCACCAAGTGGATGAATAAAAAAAAGGCTTCAAGAAGCTTTTCATTTGTCTATTATTATAGACAATACTATCCATATTATCTATGAAATTCGAACCTGAACTCTATTTTCGATTTCATTTTTTTCGATTCTATATAATGAATTTACGATTCACTATTTCTATCTCATGGGCCCTTCCTTTTTTTGGTTAGGTGATATGGAAGGGCAAGAATGAGTCTTTTTTGTATAAGGATGGACAACTACCTTCTCCATGCCATGGGCCCTTCCAGTTGATATGGAAGGGCAAGAAGAAGGAGTCTTTTATAAGGATGGACAACTCCCCTCCCCTCCCCTCTCATCCCTTCTCGCGCTATGTTGACTCACGCAAGTCGAGACCCCAAGCCTCTTTTTTTTTTTTCAGCTATTTTATTCCCTTCCACTTTTGTAGAATAACAAAACAGATTCTTCCAATGTATAAAATAAGAATTCCAACAGCTTTTGCTACTCTAACCTTCCTAGCCACGATTGTTTCTTTTTTTTTTAGACATTTCGCCTCGAAATAAGAAATTGTATTGATACCTAGTATCAAACAAAAGCATAATATAATAAATAAAAATAAGTAGTCAAAATAAGTAGTAAATAGAAATGGATAACGAAATAGTGGGTTCCTTCGTTTTTATGGTTATTTCTTAAACGGTGAGGTCTTCCCTATACACCGGAGCCCTCTCCTTTCCTTTAATAATCATTTAATCGATGCTATTGTTAACTTGTACAGTTAACACTTTTTTGGCTCTACCTCGAAATTCTCCAGTAACAGGTCTTTCACAACGAGATCTATCTATACAGTAACGGTATTTAATTATGAAGATTAGCTGATTAGCTGACCCTGTTAGTCCGTTCTTGAAAGAGTCGAGGCATAAATTTTGGCCTTTTCCTTTTTTTTAATAAGATTTCCCCTGCTTAACGGCTAAGCATTTGCTACCAATGGGGAATTCTTTCATTTGAGAATAGAGATGATTGAATTTTCACTAATAGAAACCATAAATTTGATACACAATAGAAGGATATGATCGATCTTCTTTTTTAGATAGTGAATGGATTTCGCCCATTCTATCCTATTCATCGGTATTGATCGCGAATAGTGGAAAATGCGTTTCCTTTCTTTTGTTCCAATCCGCAATCCGAACGAGTCGCACATACAACCGAATACATATTCCTCGACGCTGAGGACATCCTCTAAGAGCACGGGTTTTGTTGACCTTTCTGACGACTGGCTGTCTTGCCTTTCTAATAAGTTGTTTAACAGTTGGCATAATCACTCATATGCATAATATGTTGGTTTAGGTCGCTCCTAACCGATTATTCGGAGGATTAGAGATTCTTTCTATTCCTCCTATGATTTGTATGATATTTCTCTTATTTTTTTTCTTTTTTCTTTCTATTTTTTACTACATGATCAATAATTCCATAAGCTTGGGCTTCTGTTGCTGACATATAAAAATCCCTTTCCAGATCTGCGAGTATGGTCTCTAAAGGTTGACCTGTTTTTTTTGCATAAATTTTGGCGATGGTTTCCTGAATGACCGTTAGTTCATTCACTTCCACGAATAAACTCTCTAAGTCATCGATGCGGACGTCGTCGTCGTCGTCGCCGTAGTCGTCGTCGTAGTCGTCGTCATCGTAGTCGTCAGTCGAAAAATGAGCATGCGGTTGATGGATCATTACCCTAGCGTGAGGGAATGCAAAACGTTTGAAACCGGCTCCCGAAGCCAGGAGAAAAGATGCCATTGAAGCAGCAAGTCCGATGCATATTGTTCGTACATCTGAGACCACTCCATGCATTGCATTGAAAATAGTCATACCTGAGGCTACCCATCCTCCGGGAGAGTTTATAAAAAGAGTATAATCGGTGCTAGTCTCTTTTCCATTGAGATACATGAAAAGAGCGATAAGTTGATTCGTGATCTCGCTATCAATATCTCTACATAAAAAAAGGAATTTACTTTCATAAAGTGCATCGTATAAGTCAATCCAAAGAATCATATTAGTGTCATCATTTTTGTCTGGGGGAAAATTAACAGCTACTAGAGGTACACCAAGAGGCATTGTAATTCACTCCTTAAAGTATTAAAAAATCGGGGTTCCGAAAAGATTAAAACATACATAGTCATGATATGAATTAAGTATCTTAATAATACAGGCCCTTATTCCATTTTATGTGTAGATTAGATAAGTTCAGTGGATTCGAGAAGTTCATAACAAAAAAAGAAATCAAAATAACGGAAGAAATAAAGTAAAATTATTTCGAAGAAGCCTTTTGAATGATGAAGAAACCCGTAGGGATTCGCGCATATAAAAAGAAGTTAACCTCTCATTTGCGTATTGATGCTAGTTAGATATAAAATAAATCCGGTTTTTTTGTTCCTACAAATTGAATTTGAACGTTCTGAATAAAATACCAAACAGATATAGAAAAAGGATTAATCCTTTATTCGGAAAAATTCACTGAACAAAGAGAGATACATAACAGAGTTTTTGATCTAGTGTAATAAAGTTATATAGTGTTTATTATTGGTTAATATTAGTAATTAATAGTACGTTAATATTTTTTATTATAATATTTGTCAATATTAATAATTCATTTTAAGGGAAGGGGTATTTCCATGGGTTTGCCTTGGTATCGTGTTCATACCGTCGTATTAAACGATCCCGGTCGTTTGCTATCTGTGCATATAATGCATACAGCTTTGGTTGCCGGCTGGGCCGGTTCGATGTCTCTATATGAATTAGCAGTTTTTGATCCCTCTGACCCAGTTCTGGATCCAATGTGGAGACAAGGTATGTTCGTAATACCTTTCATGACTCGGTTAGGAATAACCAATTCATGGGGTGGTTGGAGTATCACAGGAGGAACTATAACGAATCCGGGTATTTGGAGTTATGAAGGTGTGGCTGGGGCGCATGTTGTCTTTTCTGGTTTGTGTTTCTTGGCAGCTATCTGGCATTGGGTGTTTTGGGATCTAGAAATTTTTTGTGATGAGCGTACAGGAAAACCTTCTTTAGATTTGCCTAAGATCTTTGGAATTCATTTATTTCTCTCAGGAGTAGCTTGTTTTGGGTTTGGCGCTTTTCATGTAACGGGATTGTATGGTCCTGGAATATGGGTGTCCGATCCTTATGGACTAACTGGAAGGGTACAATCTGTAAATCCGGCATGGGGTGTGGAAGGGTTTGATCCCTTTGTTCCGGGAGGAATAGCCTCTCATCATATTGCAGCGGGAACTCTGGGCATATTGGCCGGCTTATTCCATCTTAGTGTCCGCCCGCCCCAACGGCTATACAAGGGATTACGTATGGGAAATATTGAAACCGTGCTTTCCAGTAGTATCGCGGCTGTCTTTTTTGCAGCTTTTGTTGTTGCTGGAACTATGTGGTATGGTTCAGCAACTACCCCGATTGAATTATTTGGTCCCACCCGTTATCAATGGGATCAAGGATACTTTCAGCAAGAAATATATCGAAGAGTTGGTGCTGGGCTAGCCGAAAATAAAAGTTTATCCGAAGCTTGGTCTAAAATTCCTGAAAAATTAGCCTTTTATGATTACATTGGAAATAATCCGGCAAAGGGTGGATTGTTCCGAGCGGGCTCAATGGACAACGGGGATGGAATAGCTGTTGGGTGGTTAGGACATCCTATCTTTAGAGATAAAGAAGGACGTGAACTTTTTGTACGTCGTATGCCTACTTTTTTTGAGACATTTCCTGTTGTTTTGATAGACGAAGACGGAATTGTTAGAGCCGATGTTCCTTTTCGAAGGGCAGAATCGAAGTATAGTGTCGAACAAGTAGGTGTAACTGTTGAGTTTTACGGTGGGGAATTAAATGGAGTCAGTTATAGTGATCCTACTACTGTGAAAAAATATGCTAGACGCGCTCAATTAGGTGAAATCTTTGAATTAGACCGTGCTACTTTAAAATCCGACGGTGTTTTTCGTAGCAGTCCCCGGGGTTGGTTTACTTTTGGACATGCTTCGTTTGCTCTGCTTTTTTTCTTTGGACATATTTGGCATGGCGCTCGAACCTTGTTCAGAGATGTTTTTGCTGGTATTGATCCAGATTTAGACGCTCAAGTGGAATTTGGAGCATTCCAAAAACTTGGGGATCCAACTACAAGAAGACAGGCAGTTTGATATAGCATTGATCTCGTACTTTTGTTTCTATTTTTGTAATTTGACAATTTGACATAGGGTATCGGGGACCCCTTGATTTGACGATTTGACTTGTCGCTTTTCTTCGACTTTTGCTCTTTTTTTTTATCCGGGGGGCAATCCCAACTAAACAGGTATGGAAGCTATAATTGTAAACCACGATCGAATCTATGGAAGCATTGGTTTATACATTCCTTTTAGTCTCGACTCTAGGAATCATTTTTTTCGCTATCTTTTTTCGAGAACCCCCTAAAGTTCCAACTAAAAAGTAAAAAGATAAAATGATTTTTTTTATCTTAATTGAAGTAAAGAGTTGAAGTAGAGAGCCACCCAATATTGGGTGGCTCTCTACTTCAACTAGTCCCCATGTTCCTCGAATGGATCTCTTAGTTGTTGGGAGGGTTGCCCAAAAGCAGTATATAAGGCATACCCAGTAAAACTTACAAATAAACCAGATATAGAGATGGCGACTAGTGTTGCTGTTTCCATTATTTATTAATATAAAATTTTTTTAATTTTAAGACCACAATGGATCTATGATAAGATCATTTATTTACAACGGAATGGTATACAAAGTCAACAAATCTTAATTAATACAAAATAGGATTTATGGCTACACAAAGTGTAGAGGGTAGTTCTAGATCTGGTCCACGACGAACAATTGTAGGGGATTTATTAAAACCGTTGAATTCAGAATATGGTAAAGTAGCTCCTGGGTGGGGAACTACTCCTTTGATGGGTGTCGCAATGGCTCTATTTGCGATATTCCTATCTATTATTTTAGAAATTTATAATTCTTCTGTTTTACTAGATGGGATTTCAATGAATTAGATTTACAAGAATTGCTAAGTCCCTTCTTTTGAATATTGCATTTGAATACTTAATACAAAGTGAAACATTTGGGTCTCGGTTTTTAGCCTAATCCTATTCTATTTTTCTATTCAATTTTGGAAATTCGATCGTGGAATTTTCATTTTTGATATTTCTGGAATATGAGTGTGCGACTTGTTATAATGGATCCTATTAATAGTGCAGAAAATCAGTCTGTCATCTTGATAAAGATGGTTTTTTATCTCGTTAGATATTTATTCTAATATTTGTAGCACGGAATATATGAAATGGATTACGAAGTATTAGAACTATGATTCATACTTAATATTCAGATCCCGTAGCCAACCTACAAAAAATTTCAAAAAATTTGAAAGTCTAAATGAAAAGATTTTTCAAACTTTTTGTCTATACTTATCTTTTTTTGATAAAAATCAAAAGACAACTCTCTCTTTGGATTTTTCGTCATTATACTTATGCATTCCATAAGTGATCATACGACGATTCTTGCTCGGGGAATCTTTGTACTAACTTTAAAAGGTTTTTTCAATCATCGTGGTTCTAGTATGAATCTGAAGTTTTCGATTGATTTATAGAATCTTAACAAGAAAATGCCTATCAATCAATAAAAAAAATAAAGAAAACGCCAGGAAGGCTGCATTAGCATTACATAAAAAAAAAAAAAATACTCAATTAAAGAAAAAAATGGGTAAATAGAAGATTCAAGAGGCCTGTAAGGATCAACATCAAGAAATAGATGAGCCGACTTGATATTTTAGCATTATAACCACAAAGAGGAGTTTTTGGATTTTTCTTTTTTCGTTTTCTTCTCTTTCAAAAGAATTCTTGAATCCTAGAATTCAAATTAAGAAGTTTCTATTACACATATCCGTTTCAACTAGTATTTGGGGTTTTCTGTTTGAGCTGTACGAGATGAAATTTTCATATACGGTTCTCAGAGGGGGAGTTTTCTTGGTTTACCTATCTCAATAAAGTCTATGATTGGTTCGAAGAGCGTCTCGAGATTCAAGCGATTGCGGACGATATAACTAGTAAATACGTTCCTCCTCATGTCAATATATTTTATTGTTTAGGAGGAATTACGCTTACTTGTTTTTTAGTCCAAGTAGCTACAGGGTTTGCTATGACTTTTTACTATCGTCCGACGGTTACTGAAGCTTTTGCTTCAGTTCAATATATAATGACTGAAGCTAACTTTGGTTGGTTAATCCGGTCTGTTCATCGATGGTCAGCAAGTATGATGGTACTAATGATGATCCTACATGTATTTCGTGTGTATCTTACAGGTGGCTTTAAAAAACCTCGTGAATTAACTTGGCTTACAGGCGTGGTTCTTGCTGTATTGACAGCATCCTTTGGCGTAACTGGTTATTCTTTACCTTGGGACCAAATTGGTTATTGGGCAGTCAAAATTGTAACAGGCGTGCCGGAAGCTATTCCTATAATAGGATCCCCTTTAGTAGAGTTATTACGTGGAAGTTCTAGTGTAGGACAATCGACTTTGACTCGTTTTTATAGTTTACATACTTTTGTATTACCTCTTCTTACTGCTGTATTTATGTTAATGCATTTTCTAATGATACGGAAGCAAGGTATTTCGGGTCCTTTATAATCTACTAAAAAATATAAAATCTGTTATATAATATAGATCATAGATATTTCTAATCAATCATTGATCGATTAGGGGAGCTAGAATAGTATTTTTTTGCTACAAATATGAATAATTGATAAGACATGTATTTAGATATTTCTCTTCAGTTACATTATATTATTTCTTTCAAATAATGAATAGTTGAAGCGAATTTTGTTAAGAAAAAGATGGATTATGGGAGTGTTTGACTTGGACTATTGATTTGCCCGTGGAGATATATAAAATGCTTTATCCGCCACATTGTAATCCACAACCAAGTGTGTCTTTTTTCTAACCGCTCTGTAAGTCATATACTAGATTTAGGATAGGTTGATTCACTTAAAGAGAATTTTTTCTATGATTCCATCCAATCGTGTTGTGCATGAGCAGGCCCCGTAAAATCCAGTCGAATAAGTGATG